GTACCACCGAAAGGTTTGGTCGCATACTTGAAAAATAACCCAAAAAATCAAGGGAATGCTTGGATAATTGGTTTATATAAATCCTTCCTGGTTGAGACCACACATAAGAATGACACTGCCATAAATTGACAAGATAATATTTCCACTTATTCATCAGAAGAGGGGTATCCTTCGAAGACAGAATAGATTTTCCTTGATATCTAACATAATGCATAAAAGGATCCTTGAAGAACCATAAGATGGCGGCCGGAAAATCATTAACGAAGACTTCTTCTACAGGATCTTTTTTTTTTTCATAGAAATGTATTCGCTCAAAAAAGATACCAGAAGAGGTTAATCGTAAATGAGAAGATTGATTACGAAGAAAAAGTAAAATGGATTCGTATTCACATACATGAGAATTATATAGGAGCAAGAATAATCGTGGATTACTTTTTGAAAAAATAATTTTTTTTGGAGTAATAAGACTATTCCAATTAGAATACTCGTGAAGAAAGAGTCGTAATAAATGTAAAGAAGAGGGATCTTTCACCCAATAGCGAAGGGTTTGAACCAAGATTTCCAGATGAATGGGGTAGGGTATTAGTACATCTGATACATAATTTAAATGTGGGAATTTGTCCTCTAAAAAAGGAAATATTGAATGAATTGATCGTAAATTATAAGATTTTACGATTTCTGTCGCCTCTAAGGAAGATACTAATCGTAGGGAAAACGGAATTTCCACAATGACTGCAAATCCCTCCGACATCATTTGAGAATACAAATTTTTGTTGTACCCAAAAAATTTATTTTGGTTAGAATCATTAGCGGAAATTATCAAATGATTCTGTTGATACATTCGACTAATTAAACGTTTTATAATTAGTAAACTATATTTAGTGTCATAACCTACATTATCCAACAAAATCGATCTATTTAAACCATGATCATGAGCAAGTGCATAAATATACTCCCGAAAGATAAGTGGGTATAGGAAGTCATGTTGCTGATATCTATCTAGTTCTAAATATCCTTGAAATTCTTCCATTTTTTATTTGAACAAGAAAAGAAATAGGTGATTTATTGGGTTATCAAATGATACATAGTACGATACAGTCAAAACAAGGTATTATAGTAAGAAAATACCTCGGAACAAGTAAGACTCATCAACAGACTCTCTAGCCTCTCTTTTTCCATCTAATTGATTTATGTTCATTCTAGGGTAACAAGATGGTTAGAAGTCCTTTATTTTTTCAATCCAATCGCTCTTTTGATTTTGAAAAATCTTTATCAATATACTGCCTTCTTCTACACATTTATCTCTACCCCATAATGGGTAATAGCTAATAATTAGGACTCATAAGAAATTTATAATCCACTCATGGGAAAAGTTTTTCCCGTATTAAGCACTAATATATTTTTAACGTCTAATTAGATCGGGTAATCATTCAAAAATTAAGAACAGAAGCTCATTACTTTTTGTTTCCCTATAATTGGAACCGTAGTAGGGCTCTACCCATTTATTCACTCGACCAAATTCATTTTTTTTATTACACGACAAGAATTCAAACAATTTAAATAAGGTTTTGGACCTATTCGGTAAGAATGAAATATTCTTAGAATTATCCATTGATACGACATGCTGCTTTTTCCATTCATTCCTTTCAGGATCAGTCGTGGTCTTACAAACTCTACCGATGGTATGGACGAATCTTTTGCTTCATACAAATGTGTAAAAGATGCTAGCCGCACTTAAAAGCCGAGTACTCTACCGTTGAGTTAGCAACCCAAATAAAATAATTAGAATGTGTAGATACAATCGGAATCTCAATAAAAAAAAGATTGAATTGCACAACGCAATCCAAACCAATCAAAACATTAAAATAGCAAAAATTTTTAAAATTCTAATTGATTAGATTCTGAACATAATAAAAATGAACAGATCCGATGAAAAAATTCTCAGATAAAAATAGGGATAAAGTAAAATATTTATAAATAGCTCCTTGTCTCTTATGTCATCCATTAATTCTATAGTATATATAGATTTTTATTGAGTTTAATCTTAATCAAAAAAAGACTTCTTGTATCACAGAAAATACAAGAACCCATTATTTGAATGAAATAAAAGCTATGGGACGGAGATATAAATGGATCCTTTTATCCACGATCGGATTATATTTATTTGATACACTGTTGTCAATATGAATGTTGAGAAAAGAATACAAAAGAAAAAACAATTTATAAATATAACTAACAATTCCAATCAATTAGACAATTAGAATTATAAGAAAAAATAAGAAAACAAAAAACTAAGGACTTGTGTTGGATTGGCACTATATAGAATATTTCTATACAACACAACATTGATACAATATTGGTGGAAAAATAAATTAAGTAAAAAATGAGGTTTATTCACTATTCACTAATCACTAAAATAAGCAAGTGAAATCCTTTGTGTTTTTTTATTTGTTCCTTAACTCATTGACAGTAATCTCAAAATTTTATATTTATAGACCCGATTACTTCATTTATTTATTCACTTAATCTTTTTCTATCTATTTTATATATATCAATAAAATTTATATCAATAAAATAGAAATAGATTTTTGTCGTTATAAAAGACACTCTTTTATAGTAACAATAATAAATTTAGTATGATATAGATATAATTTAGTATGATATAAATAGAACAAAAGAGGAAATAGCAAAGAAACAAAAAGGTTATACAAGGCTATATACAAATCATCCACATTTTTTTTATTTCATTAATTGAATTATATTTGTTGATTAGGGCGAAGTTCCGTAAAAACCCCCGCCCTTTTTGAAATATCATGAACAGTTCCTGTAGGTTGAGCACCTTTTTCAAGGAAATATAGAATAGCCGGAACATTTAAATAGATTTGATTCTTTATCGGGTCATAAAAACCCACTTTACGAAGATCTCTTCCCTCTCGTCGGGATCGAACATCAATTGCAACGATTCGATAAATGGCTCATTGGGATAGATGAACAATACCCCCCCCCCTAGAAACGTATAAGAAGTTTTCTCCTCGTACGGCTCGAGAAAATTCTAAATTATGTCTATGTATAGAATCATAATATCAAATAGATCCATAAAATCATCAAATTCATTATATTATTGATTTTAGTTTAAATACTTTTTCTTAGTCTTCCCCCCCCCCCCAAAAAAAAAATATATTTGTATCCTCATAACTCAAGTTGAATAACTCTCAAATAACTCAAAAGAAACCTTTTAGGTATTAAATTTATTGAGTGGTCTCTAACCCTTTTTGTCTGTCTCCTTTAGAATCTATTTTGATTCTTAAATATGATCTGGTTGTTGAGACAATTGAAAACGGTATTTCCTTGTTCCAGGATCTTTATCTTTGCCTTGAATCATTGGGTTTAGACATTACTTCGGTGATCTTTAAATCGTTTCAAAACGGCAGCAACATACCATTTTTTGTGATTTCTTTCTATCAAAGAATCGTATGAATGGTTGATTCCTACGTAATACACTTTACTTTTGATTTGATCAAAAGAGTTTTACCAATTCCAACAAAATTAACTTTTAAATTTTATCGAATTGGATCCTTTAGATTTATATATCTAAAATAGACTTACGAAGTTGTTCCAATTTATTGATCGATACTAACCTTAGATTCTTGCCCTTGAGAAATTAATCAATACGTTCTACTCGAGCTCCATCGTGTACTATTTACATGGCAACACTCTCAAAAATGAGGGTTCCAGTGGAACAGAACAAATGATGTCGAGCCAAGAGCACTTTCGTTCCTATATAATATAAAAAAGTGGTGGATGTAAGAATCCACAGCTGATCATGTCCTTCAAGTCGCACGTTGCTTTCTGCCACATCGTTTTAAACGAAGTTTTACCATAACATTCCTTCAGTTTGGAACCAGTATGTAATTGATTCAATTATGGAATCGTGAATAATCATCGGTTCGGTCGGTACATAATAATCTATACTTTTTTCTTCTATATGAAGAATGGATAATGTATGACGAAGTCTCAACAAGAATTCAATCAATTTAACCCCATTGTTTATAATTATTTTTTTAATTATAACTAACATAACATGAATAAATAAACACGAATAAACAAGTTATTTTGAATCTCTATCTTCAAGTAACGTGATAGGATAAATTCAACAATTTCACACTTCTTAGAATACCAAGAACTCATAAGAAATCATTAAAAAGATTTAATTGATTGAATAGTTTCCTACCCTAATAATCATTATTTGCATAAGGTTTTACAGTAAGTACCATTCGCTTTTTATCATCATTAAGAGAAAGATAAATCCATATTGGATTAAACCATCAATGATTAATAAAAAAAAAAGACTGATGTAAGGAAAGATTGAAGATTTAGGTTGTTATTTTTTCATATTTCATATTGTAAAATCTGTAATATTTAACAAATCCAAATTTCGTTTCATATGCGTGTTATTTGAACTCGATTAAATTTGTGAAAAAGATATGATTAATAAAAAAAAAAAAAAAAAAAGAAATTAAGAATCGCATTCTATAACAATATTATACTCCTAAACGGAAGACTGGTCGAAAAGACAATCTTTATTTTGATATATTTTATTATGATATAGATTATGATATAGATATATATTTTATTTTTTATTATAGATTAATAAAATTATAGATTAATAAAATGATCGTGGGTCAGTTATGTTCTGGGACGGAAGGATTCGAACCTCCGAATAGCGGGACCAAAACCCGTTGCCTTACCACTTGGCCACGCCCCATTTCTAGTCGACACTAATAAACACTAATATTGGTACTGGTTGTTCGTCAACTCAAGTCTAAATATCTATTATCTATAAAATAGATTACTAGAATTTTTATACATGTAGACGTAGAATTAAACAGAATTTATTGATCATTACATATAATTCAATTAAGATATTGTATGAAAGTATGGTTTATTCTATTCTCTTTTGATTTGAGAATTGAAAGATTTTTGATTGGGTGAGTTCAAATCAAAGAAAGTTTTTTGGTCTATCTTATTTTCTTTTTATTCATTTTTCTTTTCTATGAATAATAACATATTTATAATAATAAAATAATAAAAAACTCAATTTATTAATAACTCAATCAAAATAAATAAAATACAATTATCCTCAAGAACAAAATGTTTGTTATGCTTAATATATTTAGTTTGATCTGTATCTGTCTTAATTCTGCTCTTTATTCAAGTAGTTTTTTCGTCGCCAAATTGCCCGAGGCCTACGCTTTTTTAAATCCAATCGTAGATGTTATGCCAGTAATACCCCTGTTTTTTTTTCTCTTAGCCTTTGTTTGGCAAGCTGCTGTAAGTTTTCGATGATATCTTTAATTTAATAATGTCTAGACAAATTCATGATTTATTGAAAAAAAAAAAATTCAAAGAAAAGAATTGATAAGATCAGATAAGTCTTACACCCTCAATTCAAATATTGAAATTCTTGTACAACCGCGAAAAATCTGGATCACCCCACTTTATTTCTTGGTGTCAAAATAAAAAATCAAAATAGTAGGGTATGCGGTATAAAAACGGAGAATCTATTCTCTTTTTTACTAAAAAAAATCTTGGAGATTATGTAATGCTTACTCTCAAACTATTTGTTTACACGGTAGTGATATTCTTTGTTTCTCTCTTTATTTTCGGATTCCTGTCTAATGATCCAGGACGTAATCCTGGACGTGAAGAATAAAAGATAAGGTTTTCCTTGCTTGATTTTAAAATGTTCTTAGTAGGATTTTATCTATTACACATTTTTAACTATTAAAAATAAAAAGAGCTCGCGAAAAATTCGAAAGAAAATACCAAGTCATCAACAAAAACGGAAAGAGAGGGATTCGAACCCTCGGTACGAAAAACTCGTACAACGGATTAGCAATCCGACGCTTTAGTCCACTCAGCCATCTCTCCTCCCAATTGAAAAAGGATAATACTATGTTACATTATAAAAAATAAGGATTGAAAGAGCCCTTCATAATATTTTTTTTTCATCCGAGAGTGCTTTTTAGTTCCACGGCCCGGCTAAGTACTGACCAGGCCGGGCCCGCCATTTATTGTTCCAACGAATCATAAATAATTTTTTTTTTATTTGAAAACTAAAATACTTGCTTGTTATTACGATTGGAAAAATAAAAACTCATTTGATTTCTATGATATAGAATCAAATGATATCGAATCAAAGTGTCGTTTCTTATCTTAATTTTTTATATTTATTCTTTATTTTCTTTATTCCTTTTATTTTAGTAAATTAGTAAAGTAAATAAATAACAAAAAGGGAACTGTGGATTCTTGCACAATACATTTTCATGTATGTTATGGCTTAAGTAGTTTTGTCGAGACGTCTAGGTCAAAAACCTCCGGCAAAAAAACACTTGTTATTTAGTTTTAGTTATTGAAATTTAATGAATTCTCTTTTCCGAATCTCATTGGGTTCTCTGATACAACACGTAAACGCTCTAATTTTCATGATTATTTTATGATCCTATCCTTTCTTTTTACTCTTTTCACTTTTTATTACGACCCATTTTCTTGTTCGACAAAAGGTTCATTTATATACAATAATCGGATTGTAGCGGGTATAGTTTAGTGGTAAAAGTGTGATTCGTTCTATAATCCTTTATATAGTTAAGGGGTCTTTCGGTTTGATTAATATTTCATTCCGACCAAAAACTTTATTTCTTAAAAGGATTTAATCCTTTACCTCGCAATGAAAAATTCGAGGAAGAATATACATTCTCGTGATTTGTATCCAAGAATCAATTAAAAATTGAAAAATTGGATTATGAGATTACGAAACATAATTTTTTTTTTTAATTAGATCAATACTTCTAATTCAATAAGTATGAGTAAAGGATCCATGGATAAAGATAGAAAGTGGCTTTCTAATCGTAACTAAATCTTTAATTTGGAATTTGTATTACGGAAATTGAAGCAAAATGGCTATTAAACAATGACTTTGGTTTACTAGAGACATCGACAAATTGTTTTAGCTCGGTAGAAACAAAATGCTTTTCCTAAGGATTCTCTCACATAGAAATAGAGAACGAAGTAACTAGAAAGGTTGTTATAATATAATCCCCCTCTTTTCTATAGGGATCGTCTAGAAAGCGGGTTGTTCTGAATACATTCAGACAGAAAAGCTGACATAGATGTTATGGGTGGAATTTTTTTTTCGTTCATGTCTTAATATAGGAATTTATACATCTTCCATAAAGGAGCCGAATGAAACCAAAGTTTCACGTTCAGTTTTGAATTAGAGACGTTAAAAATGATGAATCAACGTCGACTATAACCCCTAGCCTTCCAAGCTAACGATGCGGGTTCGATTCCCGCTACCCGCTTTTACTTTATTTTTTTATTAAATTAATAAGAAATAAGAAAAAAATAGAATTAAATATTTTGAGATTTTTCTTATTTTAGAAAAAATTTTATGAATATAATTAATGTAATGCATCATTGACTTGAATACGGAATTCCCGG